TAATTCGATATGTGTTTAAAAAATAAGTTTTTTCATTGTTTTTCGTCGTTAATAAATATAATAAACGCAAATTTTTTTTAATAATTTCGGGTCCTTCTTTATCTTTACCCCATAGAGACATTGAATAGAACGAACTGCTTTTTTTGCCACTGTAAGTTTGAAAATAAACGTTTAAATGTCCTTCAAAAGCAAGTAAATAGATCCGAAACATATAAAATGCAGTTAATCCTGCTGTGGACCAAGCTATTATTGCAAAAATAGGTGAATACAACCAACTATCATTAAGAATTTCATCTTTGGACCAAAAACAAGCAAGGGGTGGAATACCAGAAAGAGAAAGTGTACCCAATAAAAAAGCAGTTTTTGTAATTGGTACATGTTTTCTTAAACCGCCCATAAGAACCATATTCTGACTTTTATCTGGAGAATATCCAACAATAGCTTCCATCGCATGAATAATTGATCCAGATCCTAAGAACAACAATGCCTTCGAATAAGCATGAGTAATCAAATGAAATAAAGCAGCTCGATAAGACCCCATACCTAGAGCTAACATCATATAACCCAATTGAGACATTGTAGAATAAGCTAAGCTTTTCTTAATATCTTTTTGAGCAAGAGCTAAAGTGGCTCCTAAAAATAATGTTATTATACCTATCAAAGCTATTAGATTTAGAATGTAAGGTATAACTATGAAAAGAGGAAGAAGCCGAGCTACAAGAAAAATTCCTGCTGCTACCATAGTAGCGGCATGTATAAGAGCCGAAATGGGGGTAGGCCCTTCCATGGCATCAGGTAACCATACATGAAGTGGAAATTGGGCGGATTTAGCAACAGCGCCGGCAAATAATAGGGAGGCGCATAAAGTAACAAATAAAAAATTAACTTCATTATTAGAAACCAAGTTATTGAATATTTCAAACAAATCCCGAAATTCGAAACTACCTGTTATCCAATAAAAACCCAAAATTCCTAATAATAAACCAAAATCCCCGACACGATTAGTTACAAACGCTTTTTGACAAGCATTCGCGGCACTGGGTCGTGTGAACCAAAAACCTATTAATAGATAAGAACACACTCCAACTAATTCCCAAAAAATATAAATTTGTATCAAATTAGAACTAGTAACTAATCCCAACATTGAAGTATTGGAAAAACTCATATAAGCAAAAAATCTCAAATATCCCTGATCATGAGACATATAATTGTCACTATAAATAAGAACCATAATTCCAACAGTAGTGATTAATATCGACATAATAGAAGTAAGTGGATCAACCAAGCAGCCAAATTCTAAAGAAAAATCATTATTGATGGTCCAAGACCATACATATTGATAGACAGAATTATTATTTATTTGCTGAATAGAAAAAAGGGCTGAAAAAACCATAACTATACTTAATAATAAAACACTAGGAAAAGCCCACATACGGCGAAGATTTTTTGTTGCCGTTGGAAAAAGTAGAAGTCCTGTTCCAATTAAGATAGGAACTGGAAGTGGAATGAAAGGTATAATCCATGAATATTGATATGTATATTCCATAAAAAAATAAAAAAAAAATTTATCTTAATTAATTGTTTCTGAGTCACCGGTTCTTATTTCTTTTCTTTTGAAAGGGGTCGGTTAATAAAAAAAAATTAAGATATATAAAATAAAACTTAAATAGAATTTTCTAGCCTTAATTATTCTGAATCTTTCCAAACTACTTCAAATATTTAAAATCAAGAGGTTATAATTGGTCAAATGATATAAATAAGTCACTAGTGAAAAATAAATACGTATTTAATTTTATTAATACTGAATTGTTAATATTAAATTCAAATTTTTACATAAAATTTTATGAAGATAAAAAATGAAAATTCTAATTTTCATTTTAATTATTACGTATTACAATAATTTTTTTATATCTATAGAACAAGGATAAATAATTATACCAAAAACAGTATTTGATATGAATCATAAAGCCCATAACTAAAACTATTTATTGTAATTCGGTTATTTAGAATCATTAACCAATTTGTTTTGTAACTCATTGTTTGTCTTCCATTACAATAAAAGCTATTTGTAGGAAATGCTATGATATCCAACACTTTAATTTTACGGAAAAAAAAGGGGCAAATAAAATGCCTTTAAATTATGTATTTTGTATCCTTTAACAGATTAACTACTAGTCTCATTTGATAATTAAAATTTTGTGGACTCTTTCTTCGAGCTTGAACAATTAAATTAATATTAAATTAATTAATATAATAGAAAAAATTATTAAAGTTTTTTTTTTTTAATTAAGCGGGAGAAGGGTTGGGTTATTAAACTTTTAGATTTTTTTATTACATGTATAAATGTAACACGACGAAAATAGAAAGAAAACGAAACGGACAATCTTTCTTTTTTTTTTTTTTTATTTTATCAACTTCAATCTATTTGGCATAGTGTACCTTATCGTTCTTATTAATATTTTATGTGATTTTTAACCCCCCCTTTTTTTTTGGAGTCTAATTTAGAGAAAAAATAGATAGAGAATAGTAAAGAACAATTGATTTTGAACAATAGATGTCTTTCACATCCAACCGAAAAACCTATTATAACTTTTTAATGGCAGTTCCAAAAAAGCGCACCTCTATTTCAAAAAAACGTATTCGTAAAAATATTTGGAAAAGGAAGGGATATAGGGCAGCATTGAAAGCTTTTTCGTTAGCGAAATCTCTTTCTACCGGGAGTTCTAAAAGTTTTTTTTGTGTAACAAATAAATAATCTGAATCGTTCTAATAACTAATAAAGTAATATAATTTTGTTTATAGTTTATTTATAAGATTTATAAGTTATAAAAATGATAAATAATATTTATCAATTATAATTAATATTAACATCATAATAGTATAGTAAAAGAATAAATATTAATATATAAGATAAAATAAATATTAATATATAAGATAAATTACAATATAAACAATATACATTAAAACTAAAATAAATAAAAAAGAATTAGTCTCATAATGTTTTAATTTAAAACGAATATAAAATTGAATTTGTTTTACTTTAATTTGAAGCCAAATTGTTCTTTCGTTTCTGATATAGATAAGAATTCTGTTGTCTACTGAATTCTAAAAATGAATGGTACTTTTTTGTTTGAAAAAAGGGTAAACGCAAGCGCAAGGTTTCGCCTTTCATTTTAGTATGTTTTATCATTTTCCGGATGGGGATTATCACTTTCCCCATCGCCCTTACTCAATAATAAAAAGAATTTTTTTTAGTTATATTTTTTATTTTATATTATAAAGAAGAGGTCGTTGAAACTAATTGATTAAGTTTAAAATGTTTTTTATAATCTTTTAAACCATTATTTTGGGTTTTAGAAATTATTATCACTATATAAATTCCTTAAACCCAATTAAATTAATATTAATAAAAGCCCCGTTTCCATTTTTAGGTAGTTATATGACGAATGCGCCAATTTTGAGTGATCTATTTTAGATCCTATGTTTCGATTGGAAGATCGATCAAGATATAATATATATATATTAATTAAAAAATTTATAAAATATTTTGAAGTACGGTACAATTTCTATACGAAATTTTTTTATATGATTGATACGACCATCCCAAATACCTAACTTAATGGGTTTGCTAAATCTTAACGCAAATTCTCTACACAACAAAAAATCCTAACGCAACCTAACTATGCAAATATTTACATAAATCTTTTGAGTGTATCGCTGAAATTGTGTTATATAAAAATTCTATTTTTTTATTAATCGATAAAATGCATTTTTTATTTTAGATTAATAAAATAAATGATAAAAGAAATTAATCATTAAAAAATGTAAACGAGGCAGAACATTTTTTTTACTTATATCCAGGGATTGAAGTAAAAATTATATAGTTACAACTGTTACATTTTAGTTTTAGGAGAGCATAAAGTAATAGTCTACGAAAAAATACATTGTTAGTTCAGTTAAATAAAATTGACATCCTAAAATACTAAATAACTAAATAAAAAAATACTAAATTAAATAACTAAATAAAAAGATAATAATAAGAAAAATAAATATTATTAACGTTAACGAAAACGTTTTAATCCCTAATTTTTAAACAAGTTTTTATTCATCAATTTGAATGGTTTCCTAAAAAAAAATATTGGATTGAATTAACTCCTTCAAGCTCGACGATTGAATAAAAATAGGTTATTATGATTTCGAATAAGCCGCTATGGTGAAATCGGTAGACACGCTGCTCTTAGGAAGCAGTGCTAGAGCATCTCGGTTCGAGTCCGAGTGGCGGCATGGCATCTTCTAAAAGAGTAAGTCCTATAATGAATTCAATTCCAATTCCAGATTTCAATTCCTATAATTGAGGGACGCCCTTATTAATTTAATAATTTTTATGATATTTTCAACTTTAGAGCATATATTAACTCATATATCCTTTTCGATCGTTTCAATTGTAATTACAATTCATTTGATAATTTTATTAGTCGATGAAATCGTAGGACTAGATGATTCGTCAGAAAAGGGGATGATAGCTACTTTTTTCTGCATAACAGGATTATTAGTTACTCGTTGGATGTATTTGAGGCATTTACCATTAAGTGATTTATATGAATCATTAATTTTTCTTTCGTGGAGTTTTTCCATTATTCATATTATTCCGTATTTTAAAAAACATAAAAACCATTTAAGCGCAATAACCGCGCCAAGTGCTATTTTTACTCAAGGTTTTGCTACTTCGGGTCTTTTAACTGAAATGCATCAATCCGCGATATTAGTACCCGCTCTCCAATCCCATTGGTTAATGATGCACGTAAGTATGATGGTATTGAGCTATGCAGCTCTTTTGTGTGGATCATTATTATCACTAGCTCTTCTAGTCATTACATTTCGAAAATTCATAAGGATTTTTAGTAAAAGCAATAATTTAGAAAATGAGTCAGTTTACTTTAGTGAGATTCAATACGTGAACGAAAGAAACAATGTCTTACGAAACACTTCTTTTATTTCGTCTCAAAATTATTACAGGTATCAATTGATTCAACAATTGGATCGTTGGAGTTATCGTATTATTAGTCTAGGGTTTATCCTTTTAACCGTAGGTATTCTTTCGGGAGCAGTATGGGCTAATGAAGCATGGGGATCATATTGGAATTGGGATCCAAAGGAGACTTGGGCATTTATTACTTGGACCATATTCGCTATTTATTTACATATTCGAACAAATAAAAATTTTGAAAGTGTAAATTCTGCAATTGTGGCCTCAATGGGCTTTCTTATAATTTGGATATGCTATTTTGGGGTTAATCTATTAGGAATAGGGTTGCATAGTTATGGTTCATTTACATTAACATCTAATTGAATAAAAGACTTGACGAATATAAACATAGGACGGCATACAGGTATATATACGAAAACTTCATGTAAACAATCAAGAACCATTTGAATCATTTCCATTACTTGATTCAAATGGTTCTCACAAATTCAAAAGATATCTAGTTATAATAGAATTCCAATTTATTTTTTTTACTTAAAAGAATATAAAAGACTCATTTTTTTATTGTACAATCAACCATTTTTAAAATCATGGGATTTCAGTTTCATTTTTTGGTTTACTCACAAAAACTATAACTATCGAAAAAAATAATTGGATATAATAGCTTCGACCTTGTCAACTGATAATGATAAAACGAAATCGGGATAAACACCAATACCTATTACAGGTAAAAGGATAGAGATCGAAACAAATAATTCTCGCGGTCCAGAATCAAAAAAATAAGAGTTTGGGGCATTAAAAAGCTTGTATCCATAGAACATCTGGCGTAACATAGATAATGAATAAATAGGAGTTAATATCATTCCAATTGCCATTACAAAAGTAATTAATATTTTTGTCATTAAAAGATATTTTTGACTAGTAAGTATTCCAAAAAAAACTAACAATTCGGCAACAAAACCGCTCATGCCCGGTAATGCAAGAGAAGCCATTGATAAGATACTGAAAGTCGTGAATATTTTTGGAATTGCGATAGCCATTCCGCCCATTTCGTCGAGATAAACAAGACGTATTCTATCATAACTCGTTCCGGCCAAGAAAAAAAGCGCAGCGCCAATAAATCCGTGAGAGATTATTTGTAAAATGGCTCCGTTGAGTCCTGTATCGCTTATAGAACCAATTCCTATAATTATGAAACCCATATGAGATACAGAAGAGTAGGCTATTCTTTTTTTTAAATTACGCTGACCGGGAGATGTTGAAGCTGCATAGATTATTTGAATTGTGCCTACTATAATCAACCAGGGAGAGAATATAGAATGGGCGTGGGGTAATAATTCCATATTGATCCGAACCAATCCATACGCTCCCATTTTTAATAAGATTCCGGCTAAAAGCATACAAGTACTGTAATGTGCCTCTCCATGGGTGTCTGGTAACCATGTATGTAAGGGTATGATCGGTGATTTGACAGCAAAAGCAATAAGAAATCCAATATAGAATATTATTTCCAGTGCTACAGGATACGATTGATTAGCTGATGTTTCAAAATTTAATGTTGGTTCATTGGAACCATATAAACCAATACCCAAAACTCCCATTAATAAAAAAACGGAACTTCCTGCAGTGTACAAAATAAATTTTGTAGCTGAATACAAACGTTTCTTTCCCCCCCACATGGATAGAAGTAGATAAACTGGAATTAATTCTAACTCCCACATGATGAAAAAAAGTAAAAGGTCTCGAGAAGAAAATGGTCCTATTTGACCGCTATACATTGCTAACATCAGAAAATGGAATAGTCGGGAATCTCGAGTAATCGGCCGAGCCGCTAAAGTAGCTAAAGTTGTGATAAATCCTGTCAGTAAAATGGGTCCTATAGAAATTCCATCTATTCCCAATCTCCAGTAAAAATCAAAAAAATCGATCCATTTATAATCCTCTGTCAGTTGCATTAATGGATCATCCAATTGGAAACGATAACCGAATGCATAGGTTGTTAGAAGGAGTTCCATTATGCATATACCTATAGTATACCACCGAATTATCTTATTTCCTCTATGAGGGAGAAAGAAAATTAAGGAACCCGCGAATATTGGCAAAACTACAACTAGCGTTAACCAAGGAAAATTATTCATGGTAAAAACAAGATAAACTTGGACCAGAAAAACCCGTGCTCAAAATAAATAGTTTTTGAGCGCGGGTTTTTGTCGGTAAAGGTAAAAAAATCAAATGTATTCAAGTAGGGTTTTCTGGAACGTATTAATAAGCCAGACCCATACTTCGAGTTGTTTCATGCCATAAATAAACTCGAACACTCAAGAAATCTGTCGGACAGGCGGATTCACATCTCTTACAACCGACACAGTCCTCTGTTCTTGGAGCAGAAGCAATTTGCTTAGCTTTACACCCGTCCCAAGGTATCATTTCTAATACATCCGTTGGGCAGGCGCGCACGCATTGAGTACACCCTATACACGTATCATAAATCTTTACTGAATGTGACATTTGGATCTATAAATTTTTGAATGTCAGAAAGTTTCGATCTAGTAAACTTGTAAATGAATCATATATTTAGACACCAGATGAATCAATAATTTATCATAATTTTTCTAATCAATCTACTTCTGGATTGACTCATGCGATAGAGCCAAGATACTTTAATTTCTTACATTTTTGAAAACATGTATTATTACGTAATGTATGGTCATGGTAATTCTAATTTATGAATATTAGAATTTATATGATTAATACTACTTATTCAACAAATTCGATTGATTGATACGAGTTGATTTTCTGTTACGATAAATTGATGAAACAATAGCCGGGCCAATAGCTGCTTCAGCGGCTGCAATAGCTATAACAAAAATTGAGAAAATATTTCCTTTTAATTGGCGACTATCAAAAAAATCAGAAAATGTTACGAAATTCATATTAACCGCATTCAGTATAAGTTCAAGACACATAAGGGCTCTAACCATATTCCGGCTCGTGATCAATCCATAGATACCGATAGAAAATAAGTAGGCACTCAAAACAAGTACATGTTCGAGCATCATTGACCAACTCCTTATCAATTTCGATTCATTTCAATATGAACTGAACAACAATTCAACAGATTCAATTGACTAGAATAAAAAAAAGTACGGAACAAAGGCGGATTTTCTATTGTTAATAGAATAGATTGAATAATTTCTATTTTAGACATAAACAATCTTTAATTAAAGGGAAATAAATGTAATGTAATGTAATAAAACCGAACAGAGTTTAATGTGCATTGCTAATTCTATAAATTTTTTACTGTCGCGCCACGGCAATTGCACCTATCAAAGCGGCTAAAAGAATTATCGAAACGAATTCAAATGGAAGAAAAAAATCTGTTGATAAATGAATTCCAATTTGTTGACTATTACTTATCAAATCTTGCTCTATAATCTGGTTTGATCTTGTAGTCCAAATAATTCCGTACCATGACGTATCCGTAATAATAATCATGAGTAAAACAAAAATACTTGTACAAACTGGCAAAGTAACCACATCCCCAATGGTCCAAAGATTCAAATCTTTGTAATATTCTGAACCATTCATGAACATCACAGCAAATACGATTAAAACATTTATAGCTCCCACGTAAATAAGGAGTTGTGCAGCAGCTACAAAATAAGAGTTTAATAGAATATAGAATAAGGATATACAAACAAGAACCAGTCCCAATGAAAAGGCAGAATAAATGGGGTTGGTAAATAATACCACCCCCATACCTCCTAGTATAAGAACCGATCCCAGAAAGACTAAAAGAAAATCATGTATTGGTCCGGGCAAATCCATTATATGTAAAATAAGAGATAAATAAATAGAAATGTTTTTCATGACCTTATTGAGACCCGACCAGAAAATTTTTTTTTTATGATTTTTGAGCAATTCCTAATTTAATCCTAAGTAAATAAATACTAAGGGATATGAATAAATGTGAGTACTATTATTGGACTAATTTCATTCTTTATCTGAAAGAGTCGTTCTAATTCTAAACGATATATTTAAAAAAAAATTATGGATATATTAATTAATGGATTTTCAATCCAAATTAAGACGCGTTTCTTACCAACCAATCAATAGTTGGTATTTGTAGTTATTGACCAAACAACACGAAAGAAACCTAAATTCCTTCTATATTAGTTATTAGTAAAGTAATTATAAATTAGTCGTTAATAAGAGATTTACTTATTTATTTGAGGCGAATTCAAAATTGTTCGAATTGTATAATCGTCAATTACTGACATTGGTAAACGACCCAAAGCAATTTGATTATAATTCAATTCGTGACGATCATAAGTAGAAAGTTCATATTCTTCAGTCATTGATAAACAATTCGTTGGACAATACTCAACGCAATTACCACAAAATATACAGACTCCGAAATCAATACTGTAATTAAGCAGCCGTTTCTTGCGAATATCAGTTTCCAATTTCCAATCAACAACGGGTAGATCTATAGGACATACACGAACGCATACTTCACAAGCAATACATTTATCAAATTCAAAATGGATTCGACCGCGGAAACGCTCCGCGGTGATTGATTTTTCATAAGGATATTGAATAGTTACGGGTAAACGATTTGCGTGGGATAAAGTAATCATGAAACTTTGACCAATGTACCTTGCAGCTCGTACTGTTTGTTGACCATAATTCATGAACCCAGTTACCATAGAGAACATATCGTTAATATATATATGAATAGTTTTATGTTTGTTTATTTCTCTTGTTTGAGACACGTTGTGAATATAGAATGTTACTTTACAGTGAAAAGAGTTGGAAAGAAGTTGTTAATAATAGATTACCGAGAGAAATAGGTAAAAGAAATTTCCATCCAAGATTCAATAGTTGGTCCATTCTTAGCCTCGGTAAAGTCCATCTTGTTGTGATAGGAATGAACAAGAACAAATAAGTTTTAGCTAATGTAATAAAGATACCAATTATCGCTCCAAAAACTCCACATGTTTTATTTATTTCAAAAAGCTCAGAAACATATATGTCCGGAATAGATATATTCCAACCTCCCAAGTAAAGAACTGTTACAAATAATGAAGAAACCAATAGGTTTAGATAGGAAGCAACATAAAATAACCCAAATTTTATACCCGAGTATTCGGTTTGATAACCTGCTACTAACTCTTCTTCTGCTTCTGGTAAATCAAAAGGTAATCTCTCACATTCTGCTAGGGAAGAAATAATAAAAATGATAAACCCTATAGGCTGACGCCACAAATTCCATCCCCAAAAACCATATTTTGATTGCGCCTCAACAATATCAATTGTACTTGAACTGTTAGATAATTATAGTCGGTGATACCATCACTGTTACCATCGCTATTACAGAACCGTACATGAGATTTTCACCTCATACGGCTCCTTGAAGGCCAGAAATAAATATAGGGACCGCGTCAGTATTCTTTTTTGAATCTTGATATGTTTGTAGGATGGATAACTATCGGCCGGTCCCAAATTAGACCAATTGAATTCTGTCTGTTATAATTATTTTAATTCAAAATTAAATAAAAAAAGTACTTCTGAATTGATCTCATCCTTTCTTTAATTTAATAATTTCAATAATAATTTCAATTCTTCTTTGTTCAGTAATAACTTAACTGTTCAATAAAATACTTCTTGTAAAAATATCAATAACCCGTTGGTTTCACGTACGAAAAAAAAATTCTATATTAATTAATGAATTATGACACAAATTATATATCTATTAATATGTATATGGGAAAGAATAAAAGTAACAAAGAATAAATAAAGTATATCTTTATTTATTTTTTTTTTTTCGTTCCTATTCTTCTTTCTATTTCTGAGAAAAAGAGGGCTTTCAAAATAAAGTAAAGGATTATTTCGTTTCGAATAGTTATTTATTAAATCGGTGGATAGGAGTATACTCTGGATTGGAATCGTGTCATGGGGAGTACTGCCTGATCATTTCTACCAACTTAAAGCCCCAATTAGTATTCTTTGTTTGTATATTATGTAAAAATGTCCTTTTGGAGAATTTACATAATCTCCATTACTAATCCTTTACATATGTTCGTGTTTCTAACCATCCACTCGTTTTTGCTCAATCCCCCGTTATGCTAATACATAAAAATGATAGTGAAAACTCAATACGGTTGATCTTTTGAACCCGCTTCAAGTCAGGATGACTAATCAACCAATCTTGGGGGAAACGGTCTCTTCTGTTTATGTTTATTTCCGCTTAACTCTCTAACTCTTATACATAGAAAATGAGAATCCATCTTTTTACTGCGAATTTATATATAAGCTGTTTTCTTTCACTCATATAACTATTTGATTTAGTTCATCAACCCGAATAATTAATAAAAAAAAATTAAGATATCTACTCAATCCATTCCAACCCTTTCCTTGAAAGGAAGGAATAGAGAAAAGTTTCTGTCTATGTATCAACGAATCGCACGTAGAGATATTGATAACACACATAAAGTTAATGGTATTTCATAACTAATCGATTGAGCAGCAGCTCGTAGACCGCCTAAAAAGGAATATTTATTATTTGACCCGTATCCCGACATAAGAAGTCCAATTGGAGCAATACTGGAAATGGCAATCCATAAAAAAACACCGATATTGAGATCCGCTAAAACAAGGTGATATCCAAAAGGAACTACTGAATAGCTTACTAAAATTGATATGACTGCTATGGATGGCCCGATACTGAATAAACGAGTATCCCCCCTAGATGGAAAAAGATTTTCTTTGAAAAGTAGTTTTGTCCCATCTGCTAGAGCTTGAAGAACTCCCAAAGGGCCGGCGTATTCAGGTCCAATACGTTGTTGTATCCCTGCCGATATTTCTCTTTCTAACCATACAATTACCAGTACGCCTATTGTGATTCCCACTACAAGAGTCAAAATAGGAACAAGAACCCATAGAATTCCATAAACCTCTTTAAAAAATTCTAATCTAGAAAAAGAATCGATATCTTGTACTTCCGGTGTATCAATTATCATTTCAACGATCAACTTCTCCCATAATGATATCTATACTACCTAGTATCGTCATAATATCAGCCAATTTCATTCTTTTAACTAACCGCGGAAGAATTTGCAAATTGATAAAACCCGGCGGGCGGATTTTCCATCTCCAAGGAAAACCACTCTGATCCCCTATGAGAAAAATTCCCAATTCTCCCTTTGGGGCTTCTACTCTCACATAAAGTTCTTGTTTCGGCAATTCAAATGTAGGAGACGGCTTTTTACTAATAAATCGATATTCAAAATCATTCCATTCCGGATTCCTTTCTCTATCAAAGTATCGTATTTCTAAATTCTCATAGGGTCCCCCTGGAATTCCTTCCAGGGCCTGTTGAATAATTTTTACGGATTCTATCATTTCACCAATTCGGACTAGATAACGAGCCAATGAATCTCCTTCTTTTTGCCACTGTACTTCCCAATCAAATTCGTCGTAACATTCATAATGATCAACTTTACGAAGATCCCATTGTATTCCGGAAGCTCGCAGCATTGGTCCCGATAAACCCCAATTTATTACTTCCTCTCTACCAATAATGCCTACTCCCTCGACTCGTTCTAAAAAAATAGGATTTCGTGTAATAAGTTTTTGATATTCAGCAACTCTTGTTAAAAAATAATCGCAGAAATCCAAACATTTATCTATCCAGCCATGAGGTAGATCGGCCGCTACTCCTCCGATACGAAAATAATTATGCATCATTCTCATACCGGTGGCAGCTTCGAATAGATCATATACTAATTCTCTTTCTCTGAAAATATAGAAAAAGGGAGTTTGTGCACCAATATCCGCCATAAAAGGACCGAGCCATAACAGATGAGAAGCTATACGACTCAACTCCAACATAATTATTCTGATATAGCTGGCTCTTTTAGGTACTTGAATATTTCCCAACTGTTCCGGTCCGTTTACAGTTATTGCTTCTGTGAACATAGTAGCTAAATAATCCCACCGTGTTACATAAGGCAAATATTGTATAATTGTTCGATTTTCCGCAATTTTTTCCATTCCGCGGTGTAAATAACCCAATATTGGTTCACAGTCAATAACATCTTCACCATCTAGAGTAATGATGAGTCGAAGAACACCATGCATTGATGGGTGGTGGGGGCCCATATTGACTATCATGAGGTCTTTTCTTGTAGCCGGTATATTCATAGGTTTTTCCTCGATTCATTCTTTCATGAATTGCTGAAAACGAAAAAAAGTTCATTAAAATTCAAGATCTAATAAATCAAATAATTCAAAATGCCTTTATAAAAATCAAATTAACGAGTTTTTGACTCCCGAATATCCAACCGATTAATTAATTCTTTATAACATATTCTATTTTTCTTTGACAAATAAGACAGTAATCGTTGGCGTTTTCCCAGAATTTTACGTAAACCTCTCTGAGATAAATAGTCTTTTTTGTGTAATTGTAAATGTGAAGTAAGTCTTCGTATCCTATTGGTGAAACTAACTATTTGAAATTCAACAGATCCTCTGTTTTCGTCTTTTTCTTCTTGTGAAATAACTGAGATGAATGAATTTTTTACCATAAACTGAAATCTTCTCTCCCCCCCTCTTTTTATTTTAAGATATTTTTTTCTTTTTATTTTAAGATATTTTTTATTGATAGATATCTTTATTGATCAGTAATAATAATGCCCCTAATTTTTATTTGGTATATACAAAAATTTGTATTTCGTTATTAATTTCTAATTTTTTTAATTTAATAAAACTTACTCAATCCTATTTTCATTTTAAAATTGAATTTGAAAGGGGATACAAAAGTATGGTTGGTTTCTTCACTCACAAAAGATAAAAGTTTAGACCTAAAATAATAAAATTTTGTTCATTCTAGATCTAATTGATATGTCATTGAATTAGTATCATGTATCAGAATGGAATGTAAGACAATGTATGCGTGCATCTCTTTGTCGTCATAGACCAGATATGGTATGGGAAATATAGGAAAAATGTACTATTAATGAATTTTCAATCGCGGATACATACGTATCCTTACCATACTGAAACAACTGCCATTATTGGTATTAAACCAATAACGATTCATACAAGCTAAATCTTCTAATCGATAATTGGGCCAAAGAAATAGCTTTAATTTTATAATTTTTTTTTTATATTTTTTGCTTTTATCCACAACTTGACTGTTTACCTCATTCCCATTACAAAAAGATGCCTTTCTATGTCTATTCTTAGAATTTAAACAAATTAGAATTCGCAATTCTCTACGACGTCTAGGCGATAAAATATTTTCAGGAACAAACAAATCATAATTTTTTTTATATCTATTTCCAGTCATCTTTTGATGTTTTGTAATGACTTCATCAGAATTCTTATCAACATGTTTTTTTTCTCGGTATCTTTGATTTATTTGATGTTTACTTTTATGAACTAATGAAATACCGAGGGTTTGATACATAATAAATTTTCCATCATTTTTTATAGCTAGACGAATTGGTTCAATAATCAAAAATCCCCTTTTAATAAATTCTGTAAGAGTTACATCTTTCTGAATCGTCAAAATATCCAGACTCATTTCGCCCCTTTGAATAGAGGATATAGTAATTTCTCTTGGATTTATCAGTCTAAGCAGGAGACAATATACGTTGATGTTATTGATTATTTTTTTATTTAAAGAATCATCCCATCTCAATTGAAAATACAAATACCTTTTTAGGAAGAAATCAAACTCCGCTTTTGTATTGATCTTGTATTGCTTTTTATTTCTATGTTTTTTCATGTCCGATCCCGTATAATCTTCTTCAACATCTTTTTCTTGGTTTGAAAGAGCTGATTTAAGATCTGCTTGGCCCGTGGATTCTTTTTCTCCTTGATTTCGGTTTTCTAATTCAAGAGATTTTTTTTCATTCGACGATATTGATATAAAAGGATCTCTTTTTTTATTTCCAGTGATGCTTTTGTTTTCACTAGCATTTTTTTTTATATTAGAATTAAAAAGTAGTAATTTAATTGGTATAACCCACGGTTTCATTTTATACGTATTATAAAGTCTCACAAATTCTGGCAAGAACCAAAGTTCCAGATTTGATATGGGACGACTTAGTATTTCTTCATTCATTCCCATCCAATCCAAAAGGGGTTTTTGATTGGATAGGTTGATTTTTTGGTCTTGCTGAAGTGTGAGATAAAAAAGACCCTTATTATTGATTTTATCAATTATTTGATACTTATTAACCCTAGTCTTAGTATATTTATTACTGTTAGTGTCAGTATCAATATTGATCCAGGCCTCAATATCGACCTTCGTTTTAAGACAAAAATCGAGAATTCTCCAATCAAAAAATTTTCTATCCGTATTTTTATCCATATCTCGAATATCATCTTCTACCATATTAAATGATTTTTGTTTATGTGTGTTGTAATTATAAAAAATATCTTGGTTAGTTTTTACTTGTAATGGTGATCCATAAATTGAAGAGTACTTCTTAGTTTCAGAATTTATAGATTTATATGCTAAAAGATCATATCTATATTGTTTTTTAAAATTATCCTTTTGATTCAATAATAAATCCGTTTCCATTTTTGTTTTTTTTTCGTAGTGAATTAATTCATCTTTTTCATATAAATCACACAAATCTTTATAGAAATCTTTATTTTGAGCTATACAGTTCAATATATTTCGCCATTTTTGTGGTACTACTCTAGACCATTTAATTTGAGATACATCACATTGATATTGATAATGACTCCTTAACCAATTTGTCCATTGATTCATTCCAGAATTGCGAAGATTCTTAGGTCTTAATTCGGAATGAAATAGGTCTTGTCTTACAACAAAAAAATCCTTTATTTCATTCTTAAGAAAAAGGGGGGTTCCATTATATTGAAATACGGATTTCAATTTCTCTAACTTAATAAGTTGGGTTTGTGATAATTTGTAAAATACATATGCTTGTGAAAAGTAAGATAAGTCAAAAAAAGTCTTTGAATTTTTTTGACTAAGACTAATATTAGTATTAGAAAGTGACTCTTTTATAATCGAAATAAATTTAATTAAACTTTGATTTGTTTTATTAATTCTTTCTTGATTTGCTTCATTACTGTTAATGTTTTTATTAAGAATTTTTTTTGTTGATTCAAGAAAAAGTTGTGTATTGATACTAGGAATATTAATCATAGATAGAAAGATATCTATGTATATCTTTTCAATGAAAAATATTATAAAATAATGGGATTTACGGATTAATCGAGCAGTTCTTCTTTTTAATATCTGCCAAATATTTTTTTGTGATTCCAATTTTTTATCATCATAACTTATTTTGTTAGAACTAAAATTTCTATCTGAAGTTATAAATCCCTTTTTCTTGTCTTTTGTAATTTTTTCTATTTGATTTATGATTGTGTTTATTCTATCAGTCAGATCTTGCATTTTTTTTTCTGTTAATGAATAATTTGTCCAATCCTGAGATCTAATTTGAATGGACGATTCCTGAATCATCCGATTACTGATTATTGAATCTTTTTTAATTTCACTCAATTCATATACTTCTATTTCTCTCAATCCAAATAATATAATTGGGTTTATTTTTGAGAGTTCTTTTATTATTTCTTTTATAAACAGAATGTTTTTAATGATCCATTTTTTTGGTTTTTTTGAGACATTTAGAAACAATTTTGTTTGTTCTTTAAAAATTCCTAGAATTATAAAACATTTCTTTTGCAATTTTTTAATTTTTTTTTTGAGTTCTTTTAAAATCGGTTCAAAAAATGAAAGTTTTTTTCTGGGAGAACCAAAAGGTAGTTCAGCTTCCATTCCAAAAATTGTTAAAAAACAAAAATCATTTTTTTGACCTTGCTTTTTCATTGGATCGTTATAAGGGGCTCGTAACTTAGATCTGTGCCAAGGTTTAAGACGAAAAGGAAATAGGATCTTGATCTGAATGCCGTCTGTTAACCAGTTTTTTGGAAATTCTTTTTCTGATAATTGAACGCCGTTATAGGTACATTTAACATGCATTTCTCTATTCCAATCCTTTAAGTCCTCATACCATTCCGGAAATTGAAATAATAGTATACGGACGATATTTTTAGCTATTATCAATGAAGGTAATATAATATATTTTCTAAGAATTGATTGGGTTACTAATAAAAAACCTCTCATTACTTGAGCAAGTAAAATACTATCCCAGGCTTCCGCTATTTGTATACGCACTTTCTCCTTTCTTTTGTCTTCTTCTTTTTTGTCCTCCTCTTTTTTTTTCGCGCTTTCTTTTGTCTTTTTCTCTGTATAATTCGAAATTGTGAATTCTGTGTTTTTCCACATCCAATTTCTAAAAATTTTTTTCATCCGTTCAGAAATATCAAAAAAAAAAGATTTGTCTATTCGGTCCAAAAAAAGAGGGGAATGCGCATTTGCTTCAAAGAGTTTCCAAGTAACTGTTTTACGTCTTTGAGCGCGCATGGAGCCTTTGATTATGTCTCGACGAAAATCCGATTGTTGAG